ATCTATCTCCTAGACGCCGTAGAGAATTGAGAATTTTCATGTCTTTCAATTCTCGTACTCGTAATTGGAAAGTTACGGAAGGAGATCCATCATTTTGCAATGAAAACTACATAAAAAACTCTGGACAATTTCGAAATCAGGCCAAGCGTCTTAATACATATGCAAAAAAATTCATTATTGGCCCACCATTGATTAGAAGATTTAACTTGTATGAATCGCTATTGGTTTGATACGAATAATGGCAGTTGTTTCAGTATGTTAAGGATACAGATGTATCCACAATTCATTTAGAGTTACTTAATAGCCTATTTCTTATACCATATCTCTATCCCGTGAAATTCTCGAGCCGAAAGATGGATGCATATGCTATGTTTCATTTTGCTAAATGATATCAATTAAACGGTGTATCAATTCCATAAATTGGATATAGCAATAAATAAATCAGCAAAATTCTTTTATTTTAGATAGAAGAAACTTTTCTTCTATCTAAAATAAAAGAATGTACCCTTCTATCCAAATCCAATTTGCATCGATAAAATAAATCCAAATTCCAGTAGTAGATGAATAATTGCAAATTTTTGTGTGTACGAGATTAGAATAACTTCAAAATAACTGACATAATTTTTTATTTTTCCTGATCAGAAAAATACATGAAAAAGAAAGGAGGTAGAAAAATTTTTGGATTTATGGTTAAAGAAGAAAAAGAAGAAAACTGGGGTTCTGTTGAATTTCAAGTATTCAGTTTCACCAATAAGATACGGAGACTTGCTTCACATTTGGAATTACACAAAAAAGATTTTTCATCGGAAAGAGGTCTCCGAAGACTTTTGGGAAAACGTCAACGTTTGCTGGCTTATTTGGCAAAGAAAAATAGAGTACGTTATAAGAAATTAATCAGTCAGTTGGATATTAGGGAGCGGTAATTTCATCGTTCGAATTTTTTTTCTTATTTTATTAGTAGTCTTATAGTAGTCTTAGATTTTGCATTTTGATGAGCCTCGTTTTGAGGAATTCATGGAATAATCCATTTTCATGGAATAATGAATTAAGGAAGAAAGGATATGAGTCTACCGCTTACAAGAAAAGATCTCATGATAGTCAATATGGGCCCTCAGCACCCATCAATGCATGGTGTTCTTCGACTGATCGTTACTCTCGATGGTGAAGATGTTATTGATTGTGAACCCATATTAGGCTATTTACACAGAGGAATGGAAAAAATCGCGGAAAACCGAACTATTATACAATACTTACCTTATGTAACACGTTGGGATTATTTAGCTACTATGTTTACAGAAGCAATAACGGTAAATGCACCAGAATTCTTGGAGAATATTCAAATACCCCAAAGAGCCAGCTATATTAGGGTAATTATGTTAGAATTGAGCCGTATAGCTTCTCACTTGTTATGGCTTGGACCTTTTATGGCAGATCTCGGTGCGCAGACTCCTTTTTTTTATATTTTTAGAGAGAGAGAATTAATATATGATCTATTTGAAGCTGCTACAGGTATGCGAATGATGCATAATTACTTTCGCATCGGAGGAGTTGCTGCCGATCTGCCTTATGGATGGATCGATAAATGTTTAGATTTCTGTGATTATTTTTTACGAGGAGTTATTGAATATCAACAACTTATTACACAGAATCCCATTTTTTTGGAACGAGTTGAGGGAGTTGGTTTTATTAGCGGAGAAGAAGCTGTAAATTGGGGCTTATCGGGCCCCATGTTACGAGCTTCTGGAATACAATGGGATCTTCGTAAAGTTGATCTTTACGAGTCTTACAATCAATTCGATTGGAAAGTCCAATGGCAAAAAGAAGGGGATTCATTAGCACGCTATTTAGTACGAATCGGTGAAATGAGGGAATCAATCAAAATTATTCAACAGGCTGTAGAAAAAATTCCTGGGGGCCCTTATGAGAATTTAGAAGTCCGACGCTTTAAGAAAGCAAAGAATTCCGAATGGAATGATTTTGAATATCGATTTCTTGGTAAAAAACCTTCACCCAATTTTGAATTGTCAAAGCAAGAGCTTTATGCAAGAGTGGAAGCCCCAAAAGGTGAATTAGGAATTTATCTGGTAGGAGATGATAGTCTTTTCCCCTGGAGATGGAAAATTCGTCCACCCGGTTTTATTAATTTGCAAATTCTTCCTCAGCTAGTCAAAAAAATGAAATTGGCTGATATCATGACGATATTAGGTAGTATAGATATCATTATGGGAGAAGTTGATCGTTGAAATGATAATAGACAGGGTACAGGTAGAAGCTATCAATTCTTTTTCGAACTTGGAATTATTAAAAGAAGTCTATGGACTGATATGGATTCTACCCATTTTGACCCTCTTACTGGGAATCACAATAGAAGTACTCGTAATTGTGTGGTTAGAAAGAGAAATATCCGCATCAATACAACAACGTATTGGTCCTGAATATGCTGGCCCCCTGGGACTGCTTCAAGCTATAGCAGATGGAACTAAGCTACTTTTTAAAGAGGATATCTTGCCATCCCGAGGGGATATTCCCTTATTTAGCATTGGACCGTCTATAGCAGTCATATCAATTTTATTAAGTTTTTTAGTTATTCCTTTGGGATATCGCTTTGTTTTAGCGGATCTTAGTATTGGTGTTTTTTTATGGATTGCCATTTCAAGTATTGCTCCTATTGGTCTTCTTATGGCAGGATATAGCTCAAATAATAAATATTCTTTTTCAGGTGGTCTACGAGCTGCCGCTCAATCTATTAGTTATGAAATCCCATTAACTTTTTGTGTACTAGCAATATCTCTACGTGCGATTCGTTAAAATAGGATCTTTTTCCTCTGAAATTCATTGAATATTTATCCTCCTTTTCTTATTCTATATTCAGGTTAGTAAGTTAAACTAGATAGCTATATGAGTGAAACAAAACTGCTTATTAATTTGTAGTAAAAAGAAAAAATCTCATTTCCTATGTACAAGAAAAAATGGAAGTAAACATAAGCGGTGTAAATTCTTTACCCCAAGGTTGAGATTTTTTGATTAGTCATCATATCTTGAAGCGGGCAATAATAAGGGATTCCCGATACAGAAAGTTGTAATCATAAGGGAATCCATCAAAAGTTAGTGAGGGATTAGAAACACTAAAGTACATAAAGGATTAGTAATGAGGGAATCTAAAGCATTAGATATTTTTCCTCATAAAAGGAATCATAATAAGGACTTGAAATTGGTGGAAATGAGCAAGTAGTACTTTCTTCGGATTCCGATCCAGAGTATGTTCCCATTCACTTGTTAAGGAAATGGCTATCAAGAACGAATTAACCCTTTATTCCTTTTTTCTTTTTAAATACCCCTCGGGGAAAGAAGAATAGGACAAAAGATATGGAATGCAATACAAAAAAAAGATCTTTATTTATTCTTTCCGTCGTTTATCCATATTCATACAGAATTCTTCATGAACTAATACCCAACTCTTTTCGTTTATTAATTGTTATAACGAGTGTTTTATTCCAAGATTAAGTTATTGCTGAACAAAGAAAAAGTACCATTATATTATAAAGGATGAGATGAATTCCGAAGCGTTTTTTATTATTCTAGCAGACAGAATTCCTTTGGTCTAATTTAGGACGTTGAAATCGATTTTATCTTAGATAATTCTAACTACGCCCAAGAAGATAATAACGAAATGAAACAGTACTTTCCTTTTTTCTGATCATAGAGGAGCCGTATGAAACTAAGGTTTCATGTACGGTTTTGGAATAGCGGTGGGAACTGTGATGTTATCGTCGACTATGATTATCCAACAGTTCAAGTACAGTTGATATAGTTGAAGCACAGTCAAAATATGGTTTTTTTGGATGGAATCTTTGGCGTCAGCCTATAGGTTTTCTGGTTTTTCTAATTTCTTCTTTGGCGGAATGTGAAAGATTACCCTTTGATTTACCAGAAGCGGAGGAAGAATTAGTAGCAGGTTATCAAACCGAATATTCTGGTATCAAATATGGTTTATTTTATCTTGTTTCTTACCTAAATTTATTAGTTTCCTCTTTATTTGTAACAGTTCTCTACTTAGGCGGGTGGAATTTGTCTATTCCCTATATATCCTTTTTTGGATTTTTCCAAATGAATAAAATGGTTGGAATTTTAGAAATGACAATGAGTATCTTTATTACATTAACTAAAGCTTATTTATTTCTCTTCATTTCTATCACAATAAGATGGACTTTACCCAGGATGAGAATGGATCAGTTATTAAATCTTGGATGGAAATTTCTTTTACCTATTTCCCTGGGCAATCTCTTATTAACAACTTCTTCCCAACTTGTTTCACTATAAAATAAGATAATACAATAACAGTAAGAATATTTTCAACACAAAAGTTCTCTCAAACAAGAGAAAGAAACATACCTTTTTCATAGATATTTCGAATATGTTCCCTATGGTAACTGGGTTCATGAGTTATGGTCAACAAACAATACGCGCAGCAAGGTACATTGGTCAAAGTTTCATAATTACCTTATCCCACACAAATCGTTTACCTATAACGATTCACTACCCCTATGAAAAATCAATTACATCGGAGCGTTTCCGGGGGCGAATCCACTTTGAATTTGATAAATGTATTGCTTGTGAAGTATGTGTTCGCGTATGCCCTATAGATCTACCTCTTGTGGATTGGAGATTTGAAAAGGATATTAAAAGGAAACAATTGCTTAATTATAGTATTGATTTCGGAGTTTGTATATTTTGTGGTAATTGTGTTGAGTACTGTCCGACAAACTGTTTATCAATGACTGAAGAATATGAACTTTCTACTTATGATCGTCATGAATTGAATTACAATCAAATTGCTTTGAGTCGGTTACCAATCTCCATAATGGGAGATTACACAATTCAAACAATTAGGAATTCAACTCAAAGTAAAATAGACGAAGAAAAATCTTGGAATTCAAGAACGATTACTGATTACTAGAATTTTTTTGTTAGAATCCAAAAGTTCTTTACTAACTAGAAAGAAAAACGAATACCTACTGCTTATTGCAAATTATTCCTGATTTTAAACCAGAGTAGATTTTCGTGATGTGATTTCTAACTATAGAAAGAACTTATATACAATATACAAAAAAATTTCCTAATCCCTTTTTTCTTCCTTGAATCTTTTAGTTTTAGTCAGTTCATGAAAAAATTTATACTATTAATTTCTTCTTATCCATAATGGATTTACCTGGGCCAATACATGAAATTCTTGTGCTATTTGGGGGATTTGTTCTTCTACTAGGGGGTCTAGGGGTGGTATTACTTACCAACCCAACTTTTTCTGCTTTTTCGCTAGGATTAGTTCTTGTTTGTATATCCTTATTCTATATTTTATTGAATTCCTACTTTGTAGCTGTGGCACAACTTCTTATTTATGTGGGAGCTATAAATGTCTTGATCATATTTGCCGTAATGTTCGTAAATGGCTCAGAATGGTCTAAAGATAAGAATTTTTGGACTATTGGAGATGGGTTCACTTCACTCGTTTGTATAACTATTCCTTTTTCACTAATGACTACTATCCCAGATACGTCATGGTATGGAATTCTTTGGACTACAAGATCAAACCAAATAGTAGAACAGGGTCTCATAAATAACGTTCAACAAATTGGGATTCATTTAGCAACCGATTTTTATCTTCCATTTGAACTCATTTCCATAATTCTTCTAGTTTCTTTAATAGGTGCAATTACTATGGCTCGGCAATAAGAAAAACTTAGAATGAGTCAAAATTATAAGAATTTCAAATCTAAAATAAATCACTAAAGAACCACAATTTTGATTTAGTAAAACCCATCTACTGCCAACAAATACCTTCTTTTCTCTTTTGTTGTGTAATTGTTCTATTCTAATTAATTCAATCGGTTCAATTCTTGTCCCCATATTGAAATGAATCGAGATTGATAAGGAGTTAGTTAATGATGTTTGAGCATGTACTTTTTTTGAGTGTCTATTTATTTTCGATTGGTATCTATGGATTGATCACAAGCCGAAACATGGTTAGAGCTCTAATATGCCTTGAACTTATACTGAATTCAATTAATCTAAATCTCGTAACATTTTCTGATCTATTTGATAGCCGCCAATTAAAAGGAGACATTTTCGCAATTTTTGTTATAGCCCTTGCGGCTGCTGAAGCAGCTATTGGATTATCCATTCTTTCTTCCATCCATCGTAATAGGAAATCAACTCGTATCAATCAATCTAATTTTTTGAATAATTAGACATAGAATCTTCTAAACAAAGGGACACATATAATAATAATATGAAATATTAACATGAATACTATTTATTATTTGAGAATATCTATTTTTTGAGTAGGTTATTCCATAGTATTCTTTTTTACTTAGTTGAATTTTTGCAATTCATTGATATTGCAATTTGAATATTGCAATAATTTATATTGAAAAGACGATAGCCAATTTATTGGCTAATTCGAATTCGTATATACAATTCGTATAATTATGATTGTTGAAGCCCAAAATTCAAGTCTCTTGGCTCTTTTCATGCTTTCTCACAAACGGATTAAGAAATATATTGCATTATTTGTTGAAGTTTGGATAAACCATTGCTTCGTCTGGTGTCTATAATACATTTGATTGATATAGTACTAATTTCATTTTGACCAGATCGAAAATTTTTATGTTGAAAAGGAAAATTTATAGGTCCAATGTCACATTCCGTAAAAATTTATGATACATGTATAGGATGCACTCAATGTGTACGAGCTTGTCCAACAGATGTATTAGAAATGATACCTTGGGATGGATGTAAAGCCAAGCAAATTGCTTCCGCGCCAAGAACCGAAGATTGTGTGGGTTGTAAGAGATGCGAATCCGCCTGCCCAACAGATTTTTTAAGTGTCCGCGTTTATTTAGGACCTGAGACAACCCGCAGCATGGCTCTATCTTATTGATACGTTACAAAAAATTCCACTTGAATCGTCTGATTCCTCTTTACCGAAGAAGCCTGTGCTCAAAATAATCGAGCACGGGCTTTTCTGGTCAAAACGTATCTTGTCTTTATCACTTTATCATGAGTTCTTTTCCTTGGTTAACAATACTTGTTGTTTTGCCGATATTTGCGGGTTCATTAATTTTCTTTTTACCTCATAGGGGAAACAAAATCGTTAGGTGGTATACTATGTCTATTTGTTTATTAGAATTCCTTCTAATGACTTATGCATTCTGTTATCATTTCCAATTGGAGGATCCCTTAATCCAATTAAAAGAGGATTCTAAATGGATAGATGTCTTCAATTTCCACTGGAGATTGGGAATCGATGGACTTTCATTAGGATCTATTTTATTGACAGGATTTATGACTACTTTAGCTACTTTAGCAGCTTGGCCGGTTACCCGGAATTCCCGATTATTCTATTTCCTGATGCTAGCAATGTATAGCGGTCAAATAGGATTATTTTCTTCGCGAGACCTTTTACTTTTTTTTATCATGTGGGAGTTAGAATTAATTCCTGTTTACTTACTTTTATCCATGTGGGGGGGGAAGAGGCGTCTCTATTCAGCTACAAAGTTTATTTTGTATACTGCAGGTGGTTCCATTTTTTTCTTAATCGGAGTTCTAGGTATGGGCTTATACGGTTCCAACGAACCAAGATTAGATTTGGAAAGATTAATTAATCAATCATACCCTGCAACATTGGAAATACTATTTTATTTTGGCTTCCTTATTGCTTATGCTGTCAAATTGCCGATTATACCCCTACATACGTGGTTACCAGATACCCATGGGGAAGCGCATTACAGTACATGTATGCTTTTAGCGGGAATCCTATTAAAGATGGGAGCATACGGATTGATTCGGATCAATATGGAATTGTTACCTCATGCTCATTATCTATTTTCCCCTTGGTTAGTAATAATAGGAGCGATGCAAATAATCTATGCAGCTTCAACTTCTCTTGGCCAACGCAATTTCAAAAAAAGAATAGCCTACTCCTCCGTCTCTCACATGGGTTTCATTATTATAGGAATTGGTTCCATAACCAACATTGGACTCAATGGAGCTATTTTACAAATATTATCCCATGGATTTATTGGGGCTACACTTTTTTTCTTAGCGGGAACGGCTTGTGATAGAATGCGCCTTGTTTATCTCGAAGAACTGGGAGGGGTTTCTATCCCAATGCCAAAAATTTTTACCATGTTTAGTAGCTTTTCAATGGCTTCTCTTGCCTTACCAGGAATGAGTGGTTTTGTTGCGGAATTAGTAGTATTTTTTGGACTAATTACTAGTCCAAAATTTCTGTTAATGCCAAAAATGCTAATTACTTTTGTAATGGCAATTGGAATGATATTAACTCCTATTTATTTATTATCTATGTTACGACAGATGTTCTATGGATACAAGCTATTTCATGTTCCAAACGAAAATTTTGAGGATTCCGGCCCGCGAGAACTCTTTCTTTTAATCTGTATCTTTTTACCAGTAATAGGAATCGGTATTTATCCAGATTTTGTTCTCTCGCTATCCGTTGACAGGGTAGAGGCTCTGTTATCCAATTATTATCCTAAATAGGATTTTTTTTCTTCTACTAGTCCGCTCTATATTCCATAGTGGAAATACTAAAAAATTCAGAAAAAAGTAAAAGAGTCTAATTAGATCTATCTCGAATTTTTGAGAACCCTTTGAGAAGGCGTTCAAGGGGTTCTCAAATCAAACACAAAAATGGAAGTTTTTTCCATTTCATTAAGGTTTTATGTTATGTAATCATTTAGATGGGTAATGTAAATGAACCATAACTATGTAAACCTATTCCTAATAGATTGATACCAAAATAACAGATCCAAATTATAAGAAATCCTATGGAAGCTACAAATGCTGACTTCGTACCCTTCCAATTTGGATTTGTTCTACTATGTAAATAAATTGCAAATATGGTCCAAGTAATAAATGCCCAAGTTTCTTTAGGATCCCAATTCCAGTAGGATCCCCACGCCTCATTAGCCCATACTGCTCCACAAAGAATACCTATGGTTAAAAGGGTAAACCCTAGACTAATGACACGATAACTCCAAGAATCCAAACGCTCAATTAATTGATATTTGTAATAATTTGGAAATAAAGGAAAAAAGGTGCTTTTTAAAGCACTTCTTTTTGCATAGAAATATTCAATCTCATTAAAGAAAAATGTTTTGCTTAAAACATTTTTCTTCTTTTTCGAAAAGAAATCTAAATTCTTTCGAAATCTAATCATTAGAAGAGCGGCGGATAATAAGGATCCGCACAAAAGAGTCGCATAGCTTAGTAACATCATACTGACATGCATCATTAACCACTGAGATTGTAGAGCAGGTACTAGTATTGTGGATTGATGCATTTCAGTTAAAAGACCCGACGTGGCAAAGCCTTGCGTTAAAATAGTACTCGGCGTAGTTATTGTGCTTAAATCATTTTTAGAGTTCTGTATCTTAGGAATCATATGAAGAATATACAGAGCCCATGAAAGGAAGATCAATGACTCATATAAATTACTTAATGGAAAATGTCCCGAAGAAGCCCAACGAGAAACTAAGAATCCTGTTATACAGAAAAAAGTGGCTATCATTCCTTTTTCTGACGAATCACGCAATCCCCCAAGTTCACGAACTAATAAGGTTATTAAATGAATCGTAATCACAATTGAAATTGTTGAGAAAGAAATATGAGTTAGTATATGTTCTAAAGTTGCAAATAGCATAAGGAGAAGGTCCCATTACAAAATTGGAAATTTCGAATTGAATTGAATCCATTTTATTTTATAATCTATTGTATTCTTTTTCGAGACTGCCGCCACTCGGACTCGAACCGAGATGCTTGAGCACTGCTTCCTAAGAGCAGCGTGTCTACCAATTTCACCATGGCGGCTAAGTTGAAATAACAGGTTTATTAAAAGAATATTAAGTTATTTTCTCGCGAATCGTCGAGATTGGAAGATTCCATAGAATTTAGGACATTAGAATCTTCATTAAAATAGACTTCGTTTGGTAGTATCGTTGCGAATTTTTTAACAAAAAAATTCTTGCTTTGCCCAATAGAAACTTTGAAAGAGTTGGAACAATTTTTTCTCAGTTGCAATATAGAACTAATTTTTTTGTTAATTTAGGATAAGATAGGTAGAAGTTGTAAGTCTTATTGCAGGAATACTCTACTTTTCATAATAGAATCCCCTTTTTTTATTTATTATACGGATTCTATTACGAAAAGTTCATTGATAGGAAAAGAATATTTAGGTCACAGTATACCAAAAACCCTTTTTTTATATATCAGAGAGGTTTGTTCTAAGAATATTGTACCGAGGAATTCGACACATAAAAGTAAACTCATTAATTAATCCTAATTATTCCTAATTATTCATATTAAATAATTGGAATTTTTTGGGGATAGGTCAATTCATATTATCCCAAAACCCTATTATTTGTTTGTTTGTTGCCGAGAAAAACCCTTTGGTTTTGGATGCTCGCTGACGCCAGAAAATGATCTTGATTTTGCTAAAGAATAAGATTGTACTATGGAAAAATAAGTCTTTTTCTTCCAAAGATTTTTACGAATACGCTTTTTTGACATCGAAGTACGTTTTTTTGGAACTGCCATTCAAAAAGGAAATTACTTTTTTCTAGTTGTATGTGAAAGACATCTATTGCCGCAAATCAATCCATCTTTCTTCTTTTTCTTAGTATTTATACTTAGATACTAAAAGATATTGAAATTCTGAATTCTTTTTTACTTCATTTTGTCTAATGCGGATAAGACAAGAGTTTTTTAACATATTATATATTTTTTTTAGACTTTGTTTTAATAATATAGAATATATACAAAGGTTTTCTATTTAAATCAATTTATATTTCAAGTATACTCTCCATATACAGATATAAGGTATGGGGGCCTATCCCCCATATAAGACGGGAGGATAAAAGGAAGGGAAAATTCAATCAAATAGTTAATTAAAGTATTCCAGAATTGAATTCCAATCAATTTGAGTTACGAAACAAGGGAGCTGCTTCATTTTAATACAAAAAAATATTAAAGTAAAATGATTCAATCTTTTTTTTGTATTTTAATAAAAGTCCTTCTTTAGGTAATAACTAGGTAACGAAGTTATTTCATTAACTTTTTGACTTTAACCAACAAAACAAAACCTATTCTTATTTTTTGATTGTTTCAATGAGAAAATTTTTGAAAAATTAAGAATTCTAGTATTTTTTTATTCCTTCAGAAATAGATAAGAATTAGTTTGGTGAATCGGAAACTTTTTTCAATTTTATAGAAAAATTGAAGTAAAATTTTCAAGTAAAAATTGCAATTTCTTTTCTTATGGAACATACATATCAATATGCATGGGTAATCCCTCTTCTCCCACTTCCAGTTATTATGTCAATGGGGTTTGGACTTTTTCTTGTTCCAACAGCAACAAAAAATCTTCGTCGCATATGGGCTTTTCCTAGTGTTTTACTTTTAAGTATAGCTATGGTATTCTCAGTTCACCTGTCTATTCAACAAATAAATGGAAGTTCTATCTATCAATATCTATGGTCTTGGACCGTCAATAATGATTTTTCCTTAGAATTTGGATACTTAATCGACCCGCTTACTTCTATTATGTTAATACTAATTACTACTGTAGGAATCCTGGTTCTTATTTATAGTGATGATTATATGTCTCACGATGAGGGATATTTGAGATTTTTTGTTTATATAAGTTTTTTCAATACTTCCATGTTGGGATTGGTTACTAGTTCCAATTTGATACAAATTTATTTTTTTTGGGAGCTTGTGGGAATGTGTTCCTATTTATTGATAGGCTTTTGGTTTACACGGCCAATTGCAGCGAGTGCTTGTCAAAAAGCTTTTGTAACTAATCGTGTAGGGGATTTTGGTCTGTTATTAGGAATTCTAGGTTTTTTTTGGATAACAGGTAGTTTAGAGTTTCGGGATTTGTTTAAAATAGCTAATAACTGGATTCCTAATAATGAGATTAACTCCTTGCTTACTATTTTGTGTGCTTTTTTATTATTCCTTGGTGCAGTTGCGAAATCGGCACAATTCCCTCTTCACGTATGGTTACCCGATGCTATGGAAGGACCCACCCCCATTTCAGCTCTTATACACGCAGCAACTATGGTTGCTGCGGGGATTTTTCTTATAGCTCGACTTCTTCCTCTTTTCATATCCCTACCTTTGATAATGAGTTTCATTTCTTTAATAGGTACACTAACACTTTTCTTAGGAGCCACTTTAGCTCTTGCTCAGAGAGATATTAAAAGAAGCTTAGCCTATTCTACAATGTCTCAATTGGGTTATATGATGTTAGCTCTAGGTATAGGTTCTTATCAAGCTGCTTTATTCCATTTGATCACTCATGCTTATTCGAAAGCTTTATTATTCTTGGGATCCGGATCTGTTATTCATTCAATGGAACCTCTTGTTGGATATTCACCAGATAAAAGTCAGAATATGGTTCTTATGGGTGGTTTAAGAAAATACATTCCAATTACAAGAACTTGTTTTTTATGGGGTACCCTTTCTCTTTGTGGTATTCCACCTCTTGCTTGCTTCTGGTCCAAAGATGAAATCCTTAGTAATAGTTGGTTATATTCACCCTTTTTTGGAATAATAGCTTCTTTTACTGCAGGATTAACTGCGTTTTATATGTTTCGGATATATTTACTTACTTTTGATGGGTATTTGCGTGTTCATTTTCAAAATTACAGTAGTACTAAAGAGGATTCGTTGTATTCAATATCGTTATGGGGAAAAAGGATATCTAAAGGAGTCAATAGAGATTTCGTTTTATCAACAGCGAAGAGTGGAGTTTCTTTTTTTTCACAAAATCTATCCAAAATTCATGTTAATACAGGAAATAGGATAGGGTCCTTTAGTACTTCATTGGGGACTAAAAACACTTTTGTCTATCCTCATGAACCGGGAAATACTATGCTATTTCCTCTTCTTATATTACTGCTTTGTACTTTGTTTATTGGATCTATAGGAATCCATTTTGATAATGAAATAGGGGAATTAACCATATTATCAAAGTGGCTAACTCCCTCAATCAACTTTTTCCAAGAAAGTTCTAATTCTTCCATAAATTCATATGAATTTATCACTAATGCAATTTCTTCTGTAAGTCTAGCTATTTTTGGTCTATTCATAGCATATATGTTTTATGGATCTGCTTACTCTTTTTTTCAGAATTTGGATTTAATAAATTCCTTTGTAAAAGGGGGTCCGAAAAAGTATTTTTTCCATCAACTAAAAAAAAAGATATATAGTTGGTCATATAATCGCGGTTATATAGATATTTTCTATACTAGGACCTTTACCTTGGGTATAAGAGGATTAACCGAACTAACGCAGTTTTTCGACAAGGGTGTCATTGATGGAATTACCAATGGAGTAGGTCTTGCTAGTTTTTGTATAGGAGAAGAAATTAAATATGTAGGGGGAGGTCGAATTTCGTCTTATTTATTCTTTTTTTTATGTTATGTATCTGTGTTCTTATTCTTTTTTCTTTCTTAAGGAATTCCCCTATCTCCTGCCTAAGTAGCTTTCCTATTTGCCGATTTTTTCCATTCCTCTGTGTAAATAGCCTAATATGGGTTCACAATCAATAACATCTTCACCATCGAGAGTAACGATCAGTCGAAGAACACCATGCATTGATGGGTGCTGAGGGCCCATATTGACTATCATGAGATCTTTTCTTGTAAGCGGTAGACTCATATCCTTTCTTCCTTAATTCATTATTCCATGAAAATGGATTATTCCATGAATTCCTCAAAACGAGGCTCATCAAAATGCAAAATCTAAGACTACTATAAGACTACTAATAAAATAAGAAAAAAAATTCGAACGATGAAATTACCGCTCCCTAATATCCAACTGACTGATTAATTTCTTATAACGTACTCTATTTTTCTTTGCCAAATAAGCCAGCAAACGTTGACGTTTTCCCAAAAGTCTTCGGAGACCTCTTTCCGATGAAAAATCTTTTTTGTGTAATTCCAAATGTGAAGCAAGTCTCCGTATCTTATTGGTGAAACTGAATACTTGAAATTCAACAGAACCCCAGTTTTCTTCTTTTTCTTCTTTAACCATAAATCCAAAAATTTTTCTACCTCCTTTCTTTTTCATGTATTTTTCTGATCAGGAAAAATAAAAAATTATGTCAGTTATTTTGAAGTTATTCTAATCTCGTACACACAAAAATTTGCAATTATTCATCTACTACTGGAATTTGGATTTATTTTATCGATGCAAATTGGATTTGGATAGAAGGGTACATTCTTTTATTTTAGATAGAAGAAAAGTTTCTTCTATCTAAAATAAAAGAATTTTGCTGATTTATTTATTGCTATATCCAATTTATGGAATTGATACACCGTTTAATTGATATCATTTAGCAAAATGAAACATAGCATATGCATCCATCTTTCGGCTCGAGAATTTCACGGGATAGAGATATGGTATAAGAAATAGGCTATTAAGTAACTCTAAATGAATTGTGGATACATCTGTATCCTTAACATACTGAAACAACTGCCATTATTCGTATCAAACCAATAGCGATTCATACAAGTTAAATCTTCTAATCAATGGTGGGCCAATAATGAATTTTTTTGCATATGTATTAAGACGCTTGGCCTGATTTCGAAATTGTCCAGAGTTTTTTATGTAGTTTTCATTGCAAAATGATGGATCTCCTTCCGTAACTTTCCAATTACGAGTACGAGAATTGAAAGACATGAAAATTCTCAATTCTCTACGGCGTCTAGGAGATAGATAGAATATTTTCAGGAACAAGAAAACCAGAAGAATCTTTCTCTCTATTCACTACCATTCCGCGTCTTCGACTTCTATTAGTTTCTTTTCTTCTTTAATGCAATAGCTATAGTTTGATATAGAATCCATTTCTCAAAGTAATGGAAACCTTTCTCTTATAGGAAATGGTTCGAAAATCGCTATTCCACCTTTTAGGTA